AATAGAAAAAGAAATAATAATAATAAATTTTAAAAATAATAAAAATAAAAATTATTAATATTTAGACATTTATATTTAAATATAGATATTTAACTATTAATATAATTTATTTAATAATAAATAAAATAAAATTATATAAATATAAATCTTTTAATGAAAAAAAAAAAAAAAAAAAATTTATTTGTTTGAATAATTAATTAAATTATTAAAAAAATAGATTTTTTATTAAAAAATTAAATTTTTGTTTAAATACATGTTTTTGTAATTTAATTTTTTAAAGTAAGTTTTAAGATGTCTATTAAAAAAATAATATTTTTTTAATTTTTATATAAATTTTAAAGTTGGTAAAATTATTTTTAGAAGATTTAATAGATATTTTAATATAATTAGTTATTCAGAAAATTTATGTGTAAAAAAAAATATTTAAGTTATATTAGGATAGTTAATAAAAATTAATAAAGAAATTTCAAAGAATTTTTTTTTTAAAATTTTATAATAATTAGAATTTTTAATATAAAATATTAAAAGAAAAATTTAGGTAATTATATATATATGTTTATAATTTTTAAAAGATAAGAAAAGTTTTATTTTAGCTATAAAAAATAATTATTTTTAGTTTTTTAATAATAAATTGTAAATTTATGAATTTTAGGTTTTAAAATGTTTAATTTTTTTTTAATTAAGCTGAGTTATTAATATAGTTTTAAAAAAAGTATTAAATTTAGTAATATTAATTATATGAAAAATAAATTTGAGGGAATTTTAATGTAATTAATATTTAGATTTTATGTTATATTTTGTAAAAAAATTTTAAAAAAAAGTTAAAAAAAGAGGGATTTTTTAAATTTTTTAAAAAAATTATTTTATAAGGATTATAATATAAAACATCAAAATTTCATAGGCAGGAAAGATATGTATGTTTATAGTTTTAAAAATTTATATAAAGTTTTATCTTAACTTGAAAATTAGTTTAAAAATAAATTTATATATAAATTTTTGTAGGAATATTTTTAAATTTATAAAATTTAAAATTATGGTTAAATTGTAATAGATAGTATTAAAAAATAATGTAAATTAGTTTTAGTTATTAGTTTTAATATTAACAAAATTTGTGCCAGCAGTTGCGGTTATACAAATAATATGAATTAATTTTTTTAGTAATAATTAATTTTAAGATATTAATTTATTTAAGATTATTTTTATTAAGTGAAATTTTAAAAATTTAAAAAATAAAAAATTTAAAATTTAATGAAGTTAAAAAATTTTATAATAAACTAGGATTAGATACCCTATTATTAAAATGTAAATATTTATACTAAATTAGTACAAGTTATGTTCTTAAAAATTAAAAGATTTGGCGGTATTTTAGTCTATTTAGAGGAACTTGTTCTGTAATTGATAATCCACGATTAAAAATATTTATATTATTAGTTTATATATCGTTGTTTTTAAATATTTTTTTAGAATAGAATATTTAAGATATAAAATTAAAAAATAAATCAAATCAAGATATAGCTTATATATAAAAAGAAATGAGTTACATTAATAATAATTTTGGATTTAAAATTGTAAGATTTTAATGAAATTGGATTTAAAAGTAATTTTATTTAATTAAATAAAATGATTTAAGCTCTAAAATATGTACATATCGCCCGTCGCTTTCATATAAAGTGAAATAAGTCGTAACAAAGTAGATTTATTGGAAAATGAATCTAGAAAATCAAATTAAAGCTTTAATAGCATTTTATTTACATTAAAAAGATAATTGTTGAATCAATTTAATTTGAATAAAAAAAATTATTAATGTTTAGTATAAATAGTTTTTTAATTAAAATAATATAAATTTAGTATTTTTATAGAAAAATTTAATTTTATTATAGTGAATTAGTATTGTGAAAGAATTTTAATTTATATTTAAAAGAAAAATTTATTTTTTGTACCTTGTGTATCAGGGTTAATTAAATATATTTAAAATTTTTAATTTTCTCAATTTTAAAAGAGTTATTAATTAATAAATTTTAATGTGAAATAATTAAGTTTAATTAATTTATAGAAATGAAATGTTATTCGTTTTTAAATGTATTTAGTTTTTAAAGAAATATATTTAATTTAGAAATTAATAAATAAAATTATTTATTTAATTAATAATTTATTTTAATTTTTAATATATAAAGGGATGAGCTTTTATATAAAAATTTATAAATTTATAAGATTAATTGAAAATGTAGGATTAAAATTTTTTATCAATAAAATTATGTTATTATAGATTTAAAGATAAGCTATTATTTTTATATGTTTTAATTTTTTATTTAAATATTTATTTTAATAATAAAAATAAAGAAATAATGATTAAATTAGTAAATAAATTGTAAATTAATTAATATTTTAATAAAGATTATATAAAGGAATTCGGCAAATATAATTTTCACCTGTTTATTAAAAACATGTCTTATTGATAATAATTTTAGGTCTAACCTGCCCATTGAGTAATTAAAAGGCCGCGGTAATTTGACCGTGCAAAGGTAGCATAATCATTAGTTTTTTAATTGAAAGCTGGAATGAAAGGTTGAATGGAAAATTTACTGTCTCTATTTAATAAATTGAATTTTAATTTTAAGTTAAAAAGCTTAAATGAGATTTAAAGACGAGAAGACCCTATAGAGTTTAATAAATTAAAATTTTAATTTTATTTTGAATTCATAAATATAAATTTTTATTTTATTTAATTGGGGTGATTGAAAAATTAAATAAACTTTTTTTAATAAATAACATTTATAGATGAATAAATGATCCAAAATTTTTGATTGAAAGATTAAATTACCTTAGGGATAACAGCGTAATTTTTTTAGAAAGTTCATATTGATAAAAAAGATTGCGACCTCGATGTTGGATTAAAATAAATTTATGGTGCAGTAGCTATAATATTAAGTCTGTTCGACTTTTAAAATTTTACATGATCTGAGTTTAAACCGGTGTGAGCCAGGTTGGTTTCTATCTTAAAAAAAATATAATATTTTAGTACGAAAGGATTAAATATTGAAATTAAATTTTATGATTTGAGTAATATTGTTATTTTGGCAGAAAAGTGTATTAAATTTAGAATTTAAGAATGTAATTAATTACAAATAATATTTGTATTTTTTTGATTGTATTTTAGTTTTTATTATTAATTTAATTTTATTAATTTGTGTTTTAGTTGGGGTTGCTTTTTTAACATTAATAGAACGTAAGGTTTTAGGGTATATTCAGATTCGTAAGGGACCAAATAAAGTGGGATTAATAGGTATTATTCAACCTTTTAGAGATGCTATTAAATTGTTTTCTAAAGAACAAACTTCTCCAATAATATCAAATTTTAATTTATATTATTTGTCTCCTATATTTAGATTAATATTGGCTTTATTATTATGATTAATTATACCATTTTTAACTGTTTTTATTAATTTTAATTATTCAATTTTAATGTTTTTAAGTATTTCTAGATTAGGAGTATATAGAATTATATTGGCTGGATGATCTAGAAATTCAAATTATTCTTTATTAGGAAGAATCCGGGCTATTGCTCAATCTATTTCTTATGAAGTGAGATTAGCTTTAATTTTATTAAGATTTTTTATATTAGTTTTATCATTAAATATTTTAGATTTAATTAAGTATCAAGAGTATGTTTGATTTATTTTTTTTATATTTCCAATTAGAGTAATATGATTAGTTTCTTCATTAGCTGAGACTAATCGAACTCCTTTTGATTTTGCTGAAGGAGAATCAGAGTTAGTATCAGGATTTAACGTTGAATATTCAAGAGGAGGATTTGCTATATTATTTTTAGGCGAGTATGCAAATATTTTATTTATAAGGTTTATATCTGTTATTTTATTTATAAGAGGAAGATTAAATTTATTTTTTTTTATTAAGTTAGTTTTTATTTCTTTTTTTTGAATTTGGGTTCGAGGAACATTGCCTCGATTTCGTTATGATAAATTAATATATTTAGCTTGAAAATCTTATTTACCTGTAATTTTAAATTTTTTTTATTTAATTGTAATATTAAAGATTTTTATTATTATTTTTGTTTTGTAGTTAATAAAATTTAGTAAAAGTTAATAGAGAGTTAAATCTCTTTATTATATTTTCAAAATATAAACTTATTCAAGTTCATTAACTATTTAAATAATATTGAATCTCATATTTTACTTATTATTGGATTAAACAAATAAATACAAAAATAAAGGATAGTTAAAATTTGTCCTGTAATAATATAGGGGTCTTCAACTGGTCGTGCTCCAATTCATGTTAAAAGAAAGATTATTCTAACTAAATTTCAAAATAAAATTTTATTAATAGGATAGAATTGATAATTTAATATTTTTTTTTTGTTAATAAATGGGAGAATATAGAGAATTGCAATTGATATTACTAAAGCGATTACTCCTCCTAATTTATTAGGAATTGATCGTAAAATTGCATAAGCAAACAAAAAATATCATTCAGGCTGGATATGTACAGGTGTAATTAAAGGATTTGCTGGAATAAAATTATCAGGATCTCCTAAAAGATATGGGTTAATTAATGTTAATATTATTAGTAAAAAAATTATAATTAGAAATCCAACAATATCTTTAAAAGTAAAATATGGGTGAAATGGTAATTTATCTATATTTCTATTGGTTCCTAGGGGGTTAGAGGATCCAGTTTGATGTAAAAATAATAAATGAATTATTACTAATGCAAATACAATAAAAGGGAAAAGGAAATGAAATGTAAAAAATCGAGTTAAGGTTGCATTATCTACAGCAAATCCTCCTCAGATTCAAAGAACAATTTCATAGCCTAGATAGGGGATAGCTGAAACTAGATTAGTAATTACAGTTGCTCCTCAAAATGATATTTGGCCTCATGGAAGTACGTAACCTAAAAAAGCTGTTCCTATAACTAAAAAAAAAATTGTTACTCCAATTATTCATGTATGAATTATTATAAAAGAGTTATAATAAATTCCTCGTCCAATATGAATATATAAGCAAATAAAAAAAAATCTTGCTCCATTAGCATGAAGAGTTCGAATTAATCATCCATAGTTTACATCTCGACAAATATGGGCTACTCTATTAAAAGCAAGTTCAATATTAGGGCAATAATGTATAGCTAAAAAAATTCCTGTAATAATTTGGATTCCTAAACATAATCCTAATAGAGAACCAAAATTTCATATGTATGAAATATTAGAAGGAGTGGGGAGATTAATGAGGGAATTATTTATAATTTTTATTAATGGAGAAGTTTTTATTAAAGAAGTTTTCATTAAAATTTTTGTCGAAGGGGGCCTTTTTTGAAATTAGTAATTTTAACTGAGGCAATTATAGTAATTAATAAATAAGAAATTATTAAAATAATATTTATTATAAATGGGAAGTTAAAATATTTAATAAAATTATTTAAGTTATTTGAATAATATGGAAAATTTATTATTATTAAATTTATGAATTTAAAATTAATTCAATATTTATTTATAAAAAGAATTAAGATACTTAAAATTATAGAGTTAATTATTCAAAATATTATTATATTAAAATTAAACTTAAATTTTTCATTTCTAGCAATTCTAATTATATATATAAACAAAATTATTATTCCTCCAATTATAATTAAAAAAATAATAAATGAAAATCAAAATGAAAGATTTATTAATCCTGAGATTAATGCAATTAATAATGTTTGGATTAAAATAATTAATATTATTGATAAAGGATGATTTAGGAAAATAATAAAAATTGATATTATTGTTCTAATAAGATAGAAAACTAAAATACAGAGAATAGTTTATATTAAAATATTAATTTTGGAGATTAATGAAAAGAAATATTCTTTTCTCTGAAGTTTTAAAAGAAATTCTTAAATTTAGTTTACAAGACTAATATTTTTATTAAATTATTAAAACATATAATGTTAATTTTTATTTATTTAAATATATTTATATTTTTTATAGGATTATTAATTTATTGTTTAAAACGAAAGCATTTATTATTAATATTAATGAGCTTGGAATTTATGGTCATTATTTTATTTTTATTTATAAATTTTTATTTTTCTATGGTTTTATATGAATATTATTTTTTAATATTATTTTTAATTATTACAGTATGCGAAGGAGTTTTGGGACTTTCTTTGTTGGTTTCAATAATTCGAAATTTTGGTAATGATCATATTATGATGTTTTCTTTATTATGATAAAATTTTTAATAATAATAGTATTTATAATACCTTTATGTTTTATAAATTTTTGACTTTTTCAAAGTTTATTTTTTATCTTATTTTTTTTATGTTTGATAAACTTATCTTATGGTTTTGAATTTATAAATATTTCTTATTCAATATCATGAGATTTATTATCATTTACTTTGGTATTATTAAGATTTTGAGTTTGTTCTTTAATAGTTTTAGCAAGAGAAAAAATTTATAAGATTAAAAATTATTATAATGTATTTTTATTAGTTATATTATTATTAATAATTAGTCTTTATATTGCTTTTTCTTCAATAAATTTATTTTTATTTTATTTATTTTTTGAAATTAGATTAATTCCGACTTTAATTTTAATTGTGGGTTGAGGGTATCAACCTGAGCGGATTGAGGCTGGGATTTATTTATTATTTTATACATTATTAGCATCTTTGCCTATAATATTAATAATTTTTTATTATTATAAAAATTATTATACTTTAGATTTTTATTTTATAAATTTTCAATTAGAAAATATTTATATATTTATTTTATTTAATTTAGTATTTTTAATTAAAGTTCCTATGTATATATTACATTTATGATTACCAAAGGCTCATGTTGAAGCTCCTGTTTCTGGCTCAATAATTTTAGCCGGGATTATATTAAAGTTAGGGGGGTATGGGATAATACGTTTAATATATTTATTTATAAAAATTTATAATAATTATAATATTTATTTAATTATAATTTCAATATTAGGGGGAGTAATTGTTTCATTAATTTGTATTCGTCAAGTGGATATTAAGTCTTTAATTGCTTATTCTTCTGTTGCACATATAGGGTTTGTATTAAGAGGAATTATAACCTTTTCTTTGTGAGGTTTATGAGGCTCATTAGTTATAATGTTAGCCCATGGTTTATGTTCTTCTGGGTTATTTTGTTTAGCAAATATTATTTATGAACGTTCTAATACACGAAGATTATATTTAAATAAAGGAATAATAAATTTAATGCCTTCATTATCTTTATGATGATTTTTATTTTGTTCTTCTAATATAGCAGCTCCTCCTTCTTTAAATTTATTAGGGGAAATAATATTAATTAATAGTTTAGTAAGATTTAGAAAAAATTTAATATTATTTATTTTCTTTATTTCTTTTTTTAGAGCGGTTTATTCATTATATTTATTTTCTTTTAGTCAACATGGAATTTTTAGAAAAAATTTAAAGTTTATGTATATAATTTATTTTCGAGAATATTTACTTTTATTTTTACATTGAATTCCTTTAAATCTTTTAATTTTAAAGTTAGATTTTTTTGTTATTTGAATTTATTTAAGTAGTTTATTATAAAATATTGATTTGTGGGGTCAAAGAAATTTTTATTAGTCTTAAATAATTATTTGTTTAGTTTATAGAATTTTGTTTTTTATTTTATCTTTAAGAATATTTTTTATTTCTTTAAATTTTTTAATTAAAGAGTACACTATAATTTTAGAGGTTAGTTTATTAAAATTAAATTCTTCAGAAATTATTATAACTATTTTATTAGATTGAATGAGCCTAATATTTATAAGATTTGTTTTATTTATTTCTTCTATAGTTATTTTTTATAGAAAAGAATATATAAGAAGAGAAAAAACTTTGGTTCGTTTTATTTTATTAGTTGTTATATTTGTTTTATCAATAATATTATTAATTATTTCTCCAAATTTAATTTCAATTCTTTTAGGTTGAGATGGCTTAGGGCTAGTTTCTTATTGTTTAGTAATTTATTATCAGAATTTAAAATCTTTTAGAGCAGGTATATTAACTGCTTTAACAAATCGTTTAGGAGATGTTGCAATTTTATTATCTATTGCTTGAATATTAAATTATGGGAGATGAAATTATATTTTTTATTTAGATTTATTAAAAAATAGAAATGAATTTCAAATAATTTCGTATATAATTGTTATGGCTGCAATAACTAAAAGAGCTCAGATTCCTTTTTCTTCATGATTACCTGCAGCGATAGCTGCTCCAACCCCTGTTTCCTCTTTAGTTCATTCTTCTACCTTAGTTACAGCTGGGGTTTATTTATTAATTCGTTTCCATTACTGTTTTTCTCAAAGTTTATGTTATTTTTTATTATTAATTTCAAGATTAACAATATTTATATCTGGTTTAGGGGCAAATTTCGAATTTGATTTAAAAAAAATTATTGCATTATCAACATTAAGACAATTAGGATTAATAATAAGAATTTTAGCATTGGGAAGAAGAAAGTTAGCATTTTATCATTTATTAACTCATGCTTTATTTAAGGCTTTGTTGTTTATATGTGCTGGAAATATAATTCATAACTTTATAAATAACCAAGATATTCGTTATTTTGGTTCTATAATTAAAACTATACCTATTACATGTTCTTATTTTATAATTTGTAATTTTGCTTTATGTGGAGTACCTTTTTTATCTGGGTTTTATTCAAAAGACTTAATTGTAGAATTTATATCTATAGAAATTTTAAATATATTTATTTATTTGATTTTTTATATTTCAATTGGTTTAACTGTTTCGTATAGGTTTCGTTTATCTTACTATTTAATTATAGGGAAGTTTAATTTTTTATCATTAAGTATTTTTAATGATTCTTCTAAAATTATGTTAATTGGGATAAGTGGATTAATTTTATTAGTGGTATTTATAGGGAGAGTGTTAAATTGGCTTCTTTTTAGAAATATTTATTTTATTATTTTACCATTTTTAATAAAATTAATAACTTTATCTATAATTTTAATTGGAATAATAATTGGAATTGAAATTTCAAAATTTAAGTTAAATTATCAATTATATTCTTTAAATAATCTTAGATATTTTTTATCTGGGATATGAAATATACCTTTAATTTCAACATATGGAATTAATAAAGTTCCCTTAATATTAGGTATAAAATATTTAAAATTAGATATTTTATGACTTGAATATTATGGAAGAAAAAATATTATATTTTTATTAAATTTATTTATAAAAAATATTTCTTTTTTATTAAAAAATCATTTAAAAATTTTTTTTTTATTATATTTATTATGATTTTTTTTTATACTAATTTAATTTAAATAGCTTATATTAAGAGCATAATATTGAAGATATTAAGGTAATAGTTTTTATTTTTAAATATTTATAAAATAAAATTTTAATTTTACAATGAAAATGTAATGTTTTAGTTAAACTATATAAATAGAAGTTCAAACAAATTTATTGCTTTAAAATAGATTAGAAATCTCTTTTTCCTAACTTCGGTTAATTGGGGGGGCTCCAGTTTAATCATTAACAGTGATTTACCTCTATTTTGGTTTCAATTAATAAACAAGGATATATATATCAAATTTTTAGGTCGAAACTAAATGCAATTATTTGCTTCTTATTTAAGATAAATTGAAAAATCAATAATTTTTAAATGCAACTTAAATGTTATAATTAACTACTATCCTAGTAAATTCATTGTAAGGCACCTTGATTTCATTCATGATAGAGGCCAATAATTAAAATAAAGATAAAAAAAAAATTAATTAAAAAATAAAATAATATATTTGAGTAATTAATTATTAAAATAAAAGGTAAAAGTAAGGTAATTTCAATGTCAAAAATTAAAAAAATAATAGCAATTAAAAAAAATTGAAGTGAAAAGGGTAGACGAGCTCTTGTTTTAGGATCAAATCCACATTCAAATGGACTTCTTTTTTCTCGATCATTGTATCTTTTTTTAGATAAGATATTAATTAAAAGAGTTATAATTCTAATAATAATAATAATTATAAAGTTTAAAATAATTATATTAAAAATTATTTATACTAATTTTTTTAGATTTTTTGATTGGAAGTCAAATATAATTAATTATATTATATAAATATCTACCTCATCAGTAGATTGAAATATATAAAAAAAGTCATACTACATCAACAAAATGTCAGTATCATGCTGCAGCTTCAAATCCAAAATGATGTGTTGAAGAGAAATGATTAAATAGTTGTCGTATAAAACACACAAATAAAAATGTTGTTCCAATAATAACATGTAATCCGTGAAATCCTGTTGCTATAAAAAAAGATGAACCATAAGATGAATCTGCTATTGTAAATGGGGCTTCAATATATTCATATCCTTGAAGGATTCTAAAGTATACTCCTAAGATAACTGTAATTAATAATCCTTGAATTCTTTGTTTATAGTTATTTTCTATAATAGAATGGTGGGCTCATGTAACTGTAAGTCCAGATGAAATTAGAATAAGAGTGTTTAATAAGGGGATTTGTATTGGATTAAATGGGTTAATCCCTATTGGGGGTCATAATATTCCAAGTTCAATATTTGGAGAGAGTCTATTATGAAAAAATCTTCAAAAAAAAGAAATAAAGAAAAATACTTCAGAGGTAATAAATAGAATTATACCTCATCGTAACCTTAAAGCAACCTTTAAAGTATGATGACCTTGAAATGTTCTTTCTCGAATAATGTCTCGTCATCATTGGTATATGATTAATATAGTAATAAATAAACCAATTAATAATAAATTAGGGCTATATTGGTGGAATCATTTAATTAATCCTATTATTGTAGTTATAGCACTTAGGGCTCCTAAGAGAGGTCAAGGTCTTACATCAACTAAGTGAAAGGGGTGATTTTTATGAATTGACATTAAATTACTTCTCTAGAATATAGGGTTCTTAGGACTGTAAAAACATAGGATTGAATAATTGAAACTGCTGTTTCAAGAATTAATAATAAGATTTGTCTAATAATTAAAATATTTATTAGTAATAATGAAAGCGACGGGCCTGTATTTCCTATTAATGTTATTAGTAAATGGCCGGCAATGATATTAGCTGATAGTCGAATGGCTAGTGTTCCAGGACGGATAATATTACTAATTGTTTCAATACATACTATAAATGGTATAAGGATAGGTGGAGTACCTACAGGAATTAAATGACTAAACATATGAGTAGTATTTTGAATTCACCCAAATAATATAAATGTTAATCAAAGAGGTAGAGCTAATGCTAAGGATATAGTTATATGTCTTGTTCTTGTAAAAATATAGGGGAATAATCCTATAAAATTGTTAAATAAAATTAATGAAAAAAGGCTGATAAAAATTAATGTTGATCCATTAGATTTATTAATTAAGATTTTAAATTCTTTGTGAAGGGTAATAATAATGTTAAATCATAAAATAGAAAGTCGAGATGGGATTAGTCAAAATATTGGTGGAATAATTAATAATCCAATAATTGTTCTTAATCAATTTAAAGATATATTGAAAGTAGTTGCTGGGTCAAAGGATGAGAATAGGTTTGCTATCATTTTCAGGAAAAATTAATGTTGGTTTTAGAAATTTTAGATTTTTTAATTTTATAAATAAATGAAAAATAGTTAATTATATTAAAAATTAAAAATACAGAAATAAAAAAAATTATTAATGTTAATCAATTAAGGGGTATTATTTGAGGGATTAAAAATTATTATTTAAATAATTTTAGTTTGACAAACTAATGTTATATTTTTAACTAAATTTTTCATTAGAAGTAGGTGTTAATTTACTATATTATGGTTTAAGAGACCAGTGCTTACTTTCAGCCATCTAATGAAATTTCTAATATTTTAGAAATTCATTTAATAAAATAATTTGAGTTAATTCTTTCAATAACAATTGGTATAAAACTATGATTTGCTCCACAAATTTCAGAACATTGACCATAAAATAGTCCTGTTCGATTTGTAGAAAATCTAATTTGATTTAGTCGTCCTGGAGTAGCATCAATTTTAATTCCTATAGAAGGAATTGTTCAAGAATGAATAACATCAGTTGATGATACTAATAAACGAATTTGGGTTTCAAAAGGGATTACTATTCGATTATCTACATCTAATAAACGGAAATTAAAGGGGCTTATTTCATTAATTGGAATTATATAAGAATCAAATTCAATATTTTTGAAATCTGAATATTCATAAGATCAGTATCATTGGTGTCCAATTGATTTAATTGAAATTATTGGATTATTAATTTCATCAATAATATAAATTAATCGAAGAGATGGAAGAGCAATAAAAATTAAAGTAATAGCGGGAAGGATTGTTCAAATAATTTCAATTATTTGTCCTTCTAATAGAAATCGGTGTCTGAATTTATTAAAAAAAAGTCTTAATATAAGTTGGAAAACTAGAATAGTAATAATAACTAAAACTAATAGTGTATGGTCGTGAAAAAATGAGAGTTGTTCTATTAAAGGAGATCTTCTATCTTGTAAAGAGATTAATTTTCATGTTGAAATTTCTAAAAAAGATGATCTTATATTTGGGGTTTAAGTCCAGTGCACTATTCTGCCATATTAGAAATTAGAAATTATAGGTAGTTCATTGTATCTGTGTTCGGATGGGGGAAGATTTTGTAATCATTCAATAGAAGAATTTATGTTTAAGGAAGAGAGAATTTTTCGTTGAGTTGAAAAAGTTTCTCAGATAATAAAAATGAAAAATAAAATTCTAATTAATGAAATTATTGACCCTATTGATGAGATTATATTTCATATTAAGTATGAATCTGGGTAATCAGAATAGCGTCGGGGTATTCCACTTAATCCTAAAAAATGTTGAGGGAAGAAGGTTAAGTTTACTCCGATGAATATAGTAATAAATTGAATTTTTAAATAAAAATTATTAAGGGATAGACCGGTAAAAAGGGGAAATCATTGGATTAAACCGGCTATAATAGCAAATACAGCTCCTATAGATAATACATAATGAAAATGGGCTACAACATAATAAGTATCATGGAGGATAATATCGATAGAAGAGTTTGCTAAAATAACTCCTGTTAATCCTCCAACAGTAAATAAAAATACAAAACCTAGAGCTCATAAAGTTACAGGAGAAAAGTTAATTTTTGTTCCATGAAAAGTGGCCAATCATCTAAAAATTTTAATTCCTGTAGGAACCGCAATAATTATTGTGGCAGATGTAAAGTATGCGCGAGTATCAACATCTATACCAACAGTAAATATATGGTGGGCTCATACAACAAATCCTAATAATCCAATTGCTATTATTGCATAAATTATTCCTAAAGTTCCAAATGCTTCTTTTTTTCCTCTTTCTTGACTAATAATATGAGAAATTATGCCAAATCCAGGTAAAATTAGAATATAAACTTCTGGATGTCCAAAAAATCAAAATAAATGTTGGTATAAAATAGGGTCACCTCCTCCAGCTGGATCAAAAAAAGAGGTGTTTAAGTTTCGGTCTGTTAAAAGTATTGTAATAGCTCCTGCTAAGACAGGGAGAGATAAAAGAAGAAGGATAGCAGTAATTATAACTGCTCAAACAAATAAAGGGATTCGGTCGAAGGTTATTCCTTGAGGTCGTATATTAATAATAGTAGTAATAAAATTTACTGCACCTAGAATTGATCTAATTCCTGCAAGATGTAAACTGAAAATAGCTAAATCAACTGATGCTCCTCCATGGGCAATATTGGAAGATAAGGGGGGATAAACTGTTCATCCTGTTCCAGCTCCTGTTTCTACAATTCTTCTTATTAGTAATAATGAAAGCGACGGGGGTAATAATCAAAATCTTATATTATTTATTCGAGGGAATGCTATGTCAGGGGCTCCTAATATTAAAGGAACTAATCAATTTCCAAACCCCCCAATTAAAATAGGTATAACTATAAAAAAAATTATGATAAATGCATGAGCAGTTACAATAACATTAAAAATTTGATCATCGCCAATTAAAGATCCAGGAGTTCCAAGTTCAGTTCGAATTAGTATTCTTAAAGAGGTCCCAACTATTCCTGATCAAGCTCCAAATAGGAAATAGAGTGTCCCAATATCTTTATGATTTGTAGAAAATAGCCATTTATTCGATAAGATGGCTGAAAATAGGCAATAAATTGTAAATTTATGTATGAAGGTTACTTCTTTTATCAGGTTATATATTCAATTATGATTTTAAATTGCAAATTTAAAGGTAAAGTATTTTTTATAGCCTAAGGCTTAGAATATTGCTCTATTTTTAACTTTGAAGGTTACTAGTTTATTTTTTTTTAACTTAAATCCTTAATAGGATATACTTAAAATTATAATTATTAGAGCGAAGATTGAGATAAAATTTATTAAAGAGAAAAAAAAATTATTTTTAGAGGTAAAGTTAAATTTTAAAAATTCTGAAGAATTAAATAGTAGACTACTAAAAATAATGCGAATGTAAAAATATAGGGTCACCAAAGTAAAAATAATAAGAATAATTGGAATAATGAAAGTATTTTTATTAATAAAATTATTGATTACTAATCATTTGGGGTAAAATCCTAAAAATGGGGGTAATCCTCCGAGGGAGAGGAAATTTAATAAAAAAAATATTTTAAGGGTTTTATTTGAATTTAAATTAGAAATAATTTGTTTAATAAAAAAAATATTGAATTTGTTAAATAAAATTACTAAATTTATTGTGATAAAGCAATAAATAAGAAAATATATTAATCAAATTTCTATAGAAAAAAATATACTAGATAAAAGTCAACTAATATGATTAATAGAGGAATATGCTATAATTTTACGAATTCTTGTTTGATTTAATCCAATAATTCTTCCAATAATTGTTCTTATTAAAATAATAAAAATTAAGAAATTTATATTAAAATTATAAAAAAGTAGAATTATAGGGGCAATTTTTTGTCATGTTATCAGAATTAAATTATTTATTCAATTTAAACCATCTATAATTTCTGGGAATCAAAAGTGAAAGGGGGCAGCTCCTATTTTTAAAAAAAATGCCGAATTTATTAAAATAATAAATGTATTAAATAAATTTGAGGGAAAAAATTTATTTAAATTTATTAATATAATAATTCTAAGGAGAAGGGTTATAGAGGCTATGGCTTGAGTAATAAAATATTTAATTCTTCTTTCAGAAGAAAAAGAGTTTTTGTTATTGAAAATAGGAATAATTGAAAGAAGGTTAATTTCAAGGCCCATTCATATTGAAAATCATGAATAGGAAGAAATTGAAATTAGAGTTCCTAGGATTATTGAGTTAAAAAATAATAATTTATAAAATTTAAAAATTAAAAAGAAAAGGATTAAAGCCTTTATAAATGGGGTATGAACCCATTAGCTTAATTAGCTTATCTTTTTTTATATTTTAGTATATGATGTACAAAGAATTTTGATTTCTTAAGGAATAGTTTAATTCTATTAAATATAATGAAGGTAAATTTTACATAATTTATTCTATCAAAATAACCCTTTTGGTCAGGCACTTCATTTCTTTATTTAAAATAAAACTTTTATAGAAAAAAAGAATTTGTAAACATAACCTCATTTTTTGATGGGGAAATTTAATAGTTATACAGTTTTAGTAATATTATCAATATTTCGAAAAATGGGCTTTCCGTATTTTTTGTTAACTGAAAGAAACGTTCAGCTAATCGAAAAAAAGGTAAAAATAATGAATAAAAATGGTTCTTTATAAATGTTTAATTATTTTCATTATTAATTTATTTATATATAAATATAATAAATATATAAAATTATAATCATATATATATATATATAAATATAATATATTTAATTAAATATATAATATATTAATTAACTATTTAATAATATGGAAATATATATATATATATACATTTATATTATATTATATACCTAATAGAAAAAGAAATAATAATAATAAATTTTAAAAATAATAAAAATAAAAATTATTAATATTTAGACATTTATATTTAAATATAGATATTTAACTATTAATATAATTTATTTAATANNANNTANAANANNANNATATNAA